ACATCGTGAATAACCAAATTCCAATTGAAATGAAATCTTTAGGAGTAATCAATGAAACGACATCAATTCAAATCCTGGATATTCGAATTTAGAGAGATATTGAGAGAGATCAAGAATTCTCACTATTTCTTAGATTCATGGATCAAATTTAATTCAGTGGGATCTTTCACTCACCTTTTTTTCCACCAAGAACGTTTTATGAAACTCTTTGACCCCCGAATTTGGAGTATCCTACTTTCACGTGATTCACAGGGTGCAACAAGCAATCGATATTTCACGATCAAAGGTGTAGTACTGCTTGTAGTAGTGGTCCTTATATCTCGTATTAACAATCGAAAGATGGTCGAAAGAAAAAATCTCTATTTGATGGGGCTTCTTCCTATACCTATGAATTCCATTGGACCCAGAAATGAGACATTGGAAGAATCTTTTTGGTCTTCCAATAGAAATAGGTTGATTGTTTCGCTCCTGTATCTTCCAAAAGGGAAAAATATTTCTGAGAGTTGTTTCATGGATCCGCAGGAGAGTACTTGGGTTCTCCCAATAAAGAAAAAGTGTATCATGCCTGAATCTAACCGGGGTTCGCGGTGGTGGAGGAACCGGATCGGAAAAAAGAGGTATTCTAGTTGTCAGATATTGAATGAAACCGTAGCTGGAATTGAGATCTCATTCAAAGAGAAAGATAGCAAATATCTGGAGTTTATTTTTTTATCCTATACGGATGATCCGATCCGCAAGGACCATGATTGGGAATTTTTTGATCGTCTTTCTCCGAGGAAGAAACGAAACATAATCAACTTGAATTCGGGACAGCTATTCGAAATCTTAGGGAAAGACTTTATTTGTTATCTCATGTCTGCTTTTCGTGAAAAAAGACCAATTCAGGGGGAGAGTTTCTTAAAACAACAAGGAGCTGGGGCAACTATGCAATCCAATGATATTGAGCATGTTTCCCATCTCTTCTCGAGAAACAAGTGGGGTATTTCTTTGCAAAATTGTGCTCAATTTCATATGTGGCAATTCCGCCAAGATCTCTTCGTTAGTTGGGGGAAGAATCAGCACGAATCGGATTTTTTGAGGAACGTCTCGAGAGAGAATTGGATTTGGTTAGACAATGTGTGGTTGGTAAACAAGGATCGGTTTTTTAGCAAGGTACGGAATGTATTGTCAAATATTCAATATGATTCTACAAGATCTATAAGATCTATTTTCGTTCAAGTAACGGATTCTAGCCAATGGAAAGGATCTTCTTCTGATCAATCCAGAGATCATTTCGATTCCGTTAGAAATGAGAATTCAGAATATCACACATTGATCGATCAAACAGAGATTCAGCAACTAAAAGAGAGATCGATTCTTTGGGATCCTTCCTTTCTTCAAACGGAACGAACAGAGATAGAATCAGATCGATTCCCGAAATGCCTTTTTGGATCTTCCTCCATGTCCTGGCTATTCACGGAACCTGAGAAGCGGATGAATAATCATCTGCTTCCGGAAGAAATCGAAGAATTTCTTGGGAATCCTACAAGATCAATTCGTTCTTTTTTCTCTGACAGATGGTCAGAACTTCATCTGGGTTCGAATCCTACTGAGAGGTCCACTATAGATCAGAAATTGTTGAAGAAAAAACAAGATGTTTCTTTTGTCCCTTCCAGGCGAGTGGAAAATAAAGAAATGGTTGATATATTCAAGATAATTACGTATTTACAAAATACCGTCTCAATTCATCCTTCGGAACCAGATCCGGGATGTGATATGGTTCCGAAGGATGAACCGGATATGGACAGTTCCAATAAGATTTCATTCTTGAACAAAAATCCATTTTTTGATTTCTTTCATCTATTCCATGACCGGAACAAAGGGGGATACGCGTTACGCCACGATTTTTTTGAAAGATTCCCAGAAATGGCGGATCTATTCACTCTATCAATAACCGAGCCGGATCTGGTGTATCATAGGGGATTTGCCTTTTCTATTGATTTGGATCAAAAAAAATTCTTGAATGAGGTATTCAACTCCAGAGATGAATCGAAAAAGAAATCTTTATTGGTTCTACCTCCTCTTTTTTATGAGGAGAATGAATCTTTTTCTCGAAGGATCAGAAAAAAATCGGTCCGGATCTACTGCGGGAATGATTTGGAAGATCCCAAACTCAAAACAGCGGTATTTGCTAGCAACAACATAATGGAGGCAGTCAATCAATATAGATTGATCCGAAATCTGATTCAAATCCAATATAGCACCTATGGGTACATAAGAAATGTATCGAATCGATTCTTTTTAATGAATAGATCCGATCGCAACTTCGAATATGGAATTCAAAGGGATCAAATAGGAAACGATACTCTGAATCATATAACTATAATGAAATATACGATCAACCGACATTTATCGAATTTGAAAAATAGTCAGAAGAAATGGTTTGATCCTCTTATTTCTCGAACTGAGAGATCCATGAATTGGGATCCTGATGCATATAGATACAAATGGTCCAATGGGA